GTAAAGAAATTTCTCGTTGGGTTACGTACCTACTTAACAAAGAATAAACCTAAATTCCAAGAAATTCTATCTTCTACCAAGATATTCACCGAAGAAGCTGAAACCCTTTTGAGAGAAGCTATTCAGGAACAGATCGAACTATTTCTACTTCAGGAACAAACATAAATACATAAATGTAAAAGGATCATTTTTCTTATATTCTTAATTCAGAGAAATCCTCGATAAAGATTTCTGATTCGAATCATTCAAAAAAGGGCCTCTTTTATCCTTTAGAAAATAGAGTTCTTCTTTTTTTTTTTTATATTCTATTCTCTAATCTAGAATAGATATATAGAAATAAATTGCGTCCAATAGGATTTGAACCTATACCAAAGGTTTAGAAGACCTCTGTCCTATCCATTAGACAATGGACGCCCTTCATTCCTAATATCATATGAAGTTAAGAAATGAATATATAGCGGGTAGCGGGAATCGAACCCGCATCGTTAGCTTGGAAGGCTAGGGGTTATAGTCGACGTTGGTTGATCATTTTTAACATCTCTAATTCAAAACCGAACATGAGATTTTGGTTTCATTCGGCTCCTTTATGGAAGATCTATGTATTCTCACCAGAGAAAAAATGAGATCCATAACATCTATGTCAGCTTTTTTTACGAATGCATCTAAAGCTACTTGCTTTTTAGATGATCCCTCTAGAAGAGGGGGATTCTATCAAATCTTTCTAGTCTCTAGTCTAGTTACTTCGTTCCCTATTTCTTTTCTACTCGTGGGATCCTAAGGAAAATAATTTTGTTTCTACCGAGCTGAAACAAGAAGCCGAGGGTTCTAGTAAACCAAAACCATCATTTTCTAGCTATTTGGCTTCAATCTCCCCCTTTTTCAGCGCAAAAATTGAAGATTTAGTTACGATTGAAAGTTTTGTACTATCATCCATAGATCCTTTATTCATACTCATTCAATTGGAAAAATTGAACCAATCAAAAAAATTATGCTTCTCGACTCCATAATCCAAATTTTTTATTAAGATTCTGATTGCCTTTTGGATAGAAATCGTGAGAATGTATATTCTTTCCTCAAATGTCCTATTGAGGGGGAAAGGATTAAATCTTTTTAAGAAATAAAGTTTTTGATCGGAATATGAAAAAAACGGAAAGACCCCTTAACTATTTAAGTTGTTAATAGAACGAATCACACTTTTACCACTAAACTATACCCGCTACATATTCATTATTGGATATGAATGGACTATTTGTCCAACAAAGTAATCAGACGTAGTCAAGATAGCATCAGAATCATGAAAATTCCAGCATTAACACGTATTTTGTTCTGCTGCGGCGCGGGATTGAAAAAAAAAGAATAGGTGAATAGCAAAAAGTTTAGTCAAATTTAAATAATTTAAATAGTGTACTAAAGTTTTAAGTATTCTTTTTTTGAAACTTCCCTTCACTTGAACCGCCAGATTTTCTGAATTCGGGTAAATTGGGCCTCAAACTTTCAAGCTTGTCCTTTGCTTTGAACAAGTAAAAGATTTAAAATCTTAGAAATATGTGTTTTCTATTTGAGATTCTTTCTCTTATAAGATTTCTAAGATCTATTTCTTTTCTTTCTTAATACTTCCTTCTTATTAAGATTTCTTAAGTGAATTAGAATTATTCAGATGAATATAATACTGAACTTCAACTTTCATTTATAATGAAATTCGTTTTTCATTAATGAATTTCTGAATCTTATACTTAAGAATAAGAAAAGAAAGACGAAAAATATTAAAGATATTAGTACTATATTACATTACTATTATACTCTAATACTATTACTAGATATTACTAGAACATACTAGATATTACTAGAACAGAACACTTTTACTATAAAGACTAAATATTCTAATTTAGACTCTAATTTACTAGAATTACTTAGAAGATACTAAGAATAGATATAGAATCTCTAACATTTTAGATTTCAATTTCATATTTCAATATAGAATATATCATATTCATATTAAGATAGAATTCTAGAATATATAGAATATTCTATCTTATATAGAATTTCTAAGATAATCTATCTATTAGAATCTTATCTAATTTCTAAGAATTAGGAATGGCAATGAAAATTACTCTTCTTGTTTCAATAACAATTTTTCTTCGTTGGAACAAAAGAAGTACTGGCCCGGCCAGTACTTATACTTAACCAGGCCGGGGAAATGAACCTTTTGTACAAAATCAAAGAAGTAAGGTATTCTTTCTATTGGAGAAATCTGTTTCGAAGAAAATAAAAATGGTTCTCAATCTTCACTTCACGTGTGAAATCACATGAGAGATTTCCAATTTGGAATGGGGAGAGATGGCTGAGTGGACTAAAGCGTCGGATTGCTAATCCGTTGTACGAATTATTCGTACCGAGGGTTCGAATCCCTCTCTCTCCGACCCCCCTGATAACTTGAGATTTTAGAATCGGAAGAAATTTCGATTATTTTCTTTTATGAATCTTTTCTCTTTATCTAGCATCTATTCCATTTATTTCTACATTTACCTATGAAATACCTATGAAAAAAAAGTAAAAACGAATCTCATCTCTTTTTTTATTCTTCACGCCCAGGATTACGCCCCGGATCATTAGATAAGAATCCGAAGATGAAGAGAGAAACAAAGAATATTACTACTGTGTAAACGAATAGTTTAAGAGTAAGCATTACAAATCTCCAAGATAAGATCTTTTTTTTTAAGGAAATAGATCGCCTATTTTACGACACACACTATACACTATTTTGATATGACGCTCTAAAGATGAAAAAAGAAGGAAGTTTTTTTTCAATTTATTTTTACGAATTTCTTTCTAATGTAATATTCTAATGTAATAAGATTCGTATTTTTTCATTACCAAAGATTTCTTGCCATATCCATATCTATAATTAGATATTGTATGGAATCTTATAAAGGAAAGGTCAGAACAAAAGAAGAAATAAGTTGATTAGCTGATTAAAGATCATCGCCCCCTTCCCTTATTCACACTTATTCAATTTCAATATAATATACAATAGAAAATATCAGAATTTCGCTTTTTGAATCGAGGGTTCCTAATTTCCAGACTTATCTGAATCTTATTTCTGATCTTATTTATTTTAAGAAGAAAAATCTCATCTTTTTTTTATCGAAGAAATTCTGAATTGAATCGAGATTTTCTTTTTATCGAAAACTTACAGCAGCTTGCCAAACAAAGGCTAAGAGAAAAAAGAGTAAAGGGATAATCGGCATAACGTCTACGATTGGATTGAAAAAGGCATAAGCCTCGGGCAATTTGGCGAATAAAAAACTACTCGAATAAAGGGTAGAATTAAGACAGATACAGATTAAACTAAAGATATTAAACATAACAAATATTCTTTTCTTGTTCTTAAAGATTAAAATGAAATTGAAATGATAAGAAATTATCAGATTGGATTGAGTTGTTTTTCTGAGGGATTTTTTAAAAGAAAAAAGCAGATAAAAGAAAGAAATTATGATTTTTCTTTGACTTCTCCCCAATCAAGAATCCTTCCTTACATTATCCAATCAAATAAGAATACAAGGAATTCTATTTTCATACAATAATCCTTACTTGACATTATCCAATCAAATAAGAATACAAGGAATTCTATTTTCATACAATATCTTAATTGAATTCTAAGTAATGATCAATTAATCTATATCTATTGTGTTGAATCCCAGCGACAACATGTCCTATATTTCTTTTGGTTGGTTATTGACGAATAACCAATATTTAGCTTAGTTTTTCTTAGACCAAATCAAAATGGGGCGTGGCCAAGCGGTAAGGCAACGGGTTTTGGTCCCGTTACTCGGAGGTTCGAATCCTTTCGTCCCAGATCGTTTGCATCAGAAACGAAGGATTCTTCTCTAATTGAAATTGAAAATTGAATTCAACAATTTTATGTTTCATGTTGGATACACTGAATTCTAAGATTTATTATTAGAATCATATCTTTTTTTTTTTACTTTTTTACTAAAGTATTTTATTCTTAAATATTCGTGATTATCTTCGTTAACGATTCTTTGTTTTCTATGATGGAGATGGAGATGATGATGGAGATGGAGATGGATGCCAAAAGATCAGAATCCGAGGATTCTGATTTTCTCTTTGATCTTACCTTACACGAGACTTTTTCTACTCCATAATAATGAAAACAAAGAAACTTTATTCTCAAACTATCTTTCTGATTTAAATGAAATGAAAATCAGATTCAATTGGAGATGGTAAATAATAAGTAAATAATAATATTATAATCATGAAATATGATTAATATTCGAGATGTGTAAATAATAAGTAAATAATAATATTATAATCATGAAATATGATTAATATTCATATTAGAATATATTAATACATAAATTTAATACATAAATACATAATTCTTACATAAGAATATATATTCTATAATCTTATTAATAAGATTATCTTATTATTCTATAATTGAATATTTATGAATATTGAAATGAAATATTTAGTTTAGTATAGTTTAGTTTAGTATAGTTATTAGTTAGTATAGTATTTAGTTAAAGTGGCTAAAAACTTTTATCCATTCATGGGGATTTCTTTTTCATTTGAATGAAATGAAAGTCAAAGGCTTTTTTTGAGGTTTCTAATTTCTTTTCTTTTTTGAAAAGGAAAAGAAGGATCTTTTATGATGGACAATCTCGAAAGATTTGTTGAAGATGTAAATAAGTTTGCTTAAAACTTATTTGTTTTTTTCATGTGATATTATTCATATGAGAAAATCTGGGGTAATTTGAAGTGAAATCTCCGGATAAACACTTCTTTTTCAGTGTAGATTATTATGTATCGGTTCAACCAATGACTATTCATTATTCCATATTGAATCAATTGCATACGGTTCCAATTTAAAATAAAATCAAAATTATAGGGATGTTATGGTAAAACTTCGTTTGAAACGATGTGGTAGAAAGCAACGTGCGACTTGAAGGACATGATTGGATGTGGATTCTGACATCCACCATTTTCTATACCGAATGAAGATGCTCTTGTCTCGACATAGTTTGTTCTGCTAGGAACCTAATTGGATTTGTCTTGGGTTGCTAAATAAAGATACTAATGGTATAGAAAGGTATAGCATATGATGGAGCTCGAGCAAAAATGATTGATTCATTTATCGGGGGAATAATCTAGGGTTAGCGACAATCAATAAGTTAGACCAACTTTGTAAATAGATCATCAATATAGAAATATAGATAAACGGAGAGGTTCAAATTTGAACAAGTTTTTGAAATGAAAAAGAAATCAAATTTGTTGAAATTCTCAAACTGTTTCGATCAAGAGTGTATCACAAAGGAATCAATCGTTCGTATTATTTTTCCCTTTTCCATAGAAAAAACAAAAGGTATGTTGCTGCCTTTTTGAAAAGGAGTAAGGATCACCGAAGTAATGTCTAAACCTAATGATTTCACAAAGCGCAAAGCAAAGACAACAAATTCCGGAACAAGGAAACACTATTTTTACTAGTCTCAACAATTGGATCAGAATGATAAAAAAAAATAGATCCGAAAGGAGACAAAAAAAGAGGTTAGAGACAGCTCAAGAAATTCTAAGGATTTCCTTTCAAACTCTTTCAAAACTACCCAACTTGAGTTAGGAGTACGAATGAATTTTCTTTTCTTTTTCTGTAAAGAAGGAAAAAAGGCTCAAATTACAGTCTAATTCTTTATGGATCCATTTTTATTTCTATCTATATAGATAGATAGGAATAAAAATTCTAGAAATTAGAATCATTTTTTCTTGAGCCGTATGAGGAGAAAACCTCCTATACGTTTCTAGGGGGGCATTTTTTATTTACATCTATCCCAATGAGCCATCTATCGAATCGTTGCAATTGATGTTCGATCCCGAAGAGAAGGAAGAGATCTTCGAAAAGTGGGTTTTTATGATCCGATAAAGAATCAAACTTATTCAAATGTTCCTGCTATTTTATATTTCCTTGAAAAAGGTGCTCAACCCACAGGAACTGTTTATGATATTTTAAGGAAGGCAGAATTCTTTAAAGAATTTCGAGTTTCTTTTGATAAAAAAGAAAGTAAAAAAAAGAATCGTGAATAAAAAAAGGATAGGGTAACTAACTTTGTGTAATTCTTTATTCAAAGTTTCTTCTTTTTTTGTTCTATTCATACTTATTTTATTCTTCTTTTTCTTATTCGTATTTTTTTCTTGCTTCTTTTTGTCGAACCCCCCAACAAGGGGGGTTCTTCTTGTATTTGTATTGTACCTTTCTTTTTTTGATTAAAGAAAGCCGCTATTTTTTCTATCTTTACCTTTTCCTTAATTCCTTCTTTTTTTTCCGCTCAAAGTTCTTATTTATTCTTTATGTTGTGCTAATCCAACACAAATTTCTATATAATTTCTTGAAATTTGTTTTCTAAAAAGTCCATTCATATTGACAATGGCGTCTCAAACAAATATAATTTGATCGTATATAAATAGATCTTTTTATCCCCATTCCCTTATTGGATCTTTCCTTCACTTTAGTAAAATTAGTAAAATGGATGAGTTTGCTGGATTTTTTTTATTTCGATCATATCTACACCTCATATTGATCCGGGTTGCTAACTCAACGGTAGAGTACTCGGCTTTTAATTGCGACTATGATCTTTTACACATTTGGATGAAGGAATTCGTCTAGACTATTGGTAAAGTTTATAAGACCGCGACTGATCCTGAAAGGTAATGAATGGAAAAAAAAGCATGTCGTAAACAGAAAAGAAAAAAGAATAATATAATCATAGAAAAATAAGATTTCTAGTACTCATAATAGAAATAGAACGAGAATTTTTCTTTTTATAACAATTTTTAAGTTCAGTAAAGTATTTCGGGTCTAGTGAATAAATGGATAGAGCCTTATGGCTCCAATTCGAGTAAGACAAAAAAGAAACGAGCTTCCTTTCTTAATTTGAATGATTACCCGATCGAATTACTAATTATACGTTAAAAATAGATTAGTGCCTGATGTGGGAAAAGGTTCTCTTGTAAATTGTGAGTGGACCATTGATTCTTTTTTTTTATGAATCCTAATTATTCTTTATTGTGGATTGGAGACGGATGTGTAGAAGAAATAGTATAGTGATAAAAAAAGAATCTTTTCCAAAGTCAAAAGAGTGATTGGGTTGCGAAAATAAAAGATTTTTACCCCTTTTTCTTATTTTTATTATTCTAGTTATATTAACAAGGAAAAGAAAACCAAATTGGATAGAAAGGGAAAGGAAAAAGATCTGTAGATTGGGCTCTCTGTCTCCGGGGTATATATTCTTTATTTGTTCTGACTTTTATATAATCTTTTACTTCTTAAATTCTCATTATGTTTTTTACATCAAAGTACAGTATAAAAGTATATATATTAATAATAGATCTATTAATTCTTAATATTCTCATTATGTTTTTTACATCAAAGTACAGTATAAAAGTATATATATTAATAATAGACTATATTCTTAGTATTAGAATATCTTATTAGAATTATTTCTTAGAATAATAGAAGAATTTATTCTTCTATCGCATACGCCGTTCTGACCATATTGCACTATGTATCATTTCATAACACAAGAAGTGCCTCTCTTTTTTGGTTACATTAGAAATGTATTTCAATAGAAGAATTACAAATTACAAGGATATTTAGATTGAAAAAAGATAGATTTCGGCAACAAAACTTCCTATATCCGCTACTCCTTCAGGAGTATATTTACTCACTCGCTCATTATCATAGCTTAAATAGTTTGATTTTTTACGAACCTGTGGAATTTCTAGGTTATGACAGTAAATTTAGTTTAGTACTTGTGAAACGTTTAATTATTCGAATGTATCAACAGAAATCTTTGATTTCTTCGGTGAATTATTCTAACCAAAATGGATCTTGGGAGCACAAGAATTCTTTTTCTTCTCATTTTTCTTCTCAAATGGTATCAGAAGGTTTTGGAGTCATTCTGGAAATTCCATTCTCGTCGCAATTAGTATCTTCCCTTGAAGAAAAAAGAATACCAAAATCTCAGAATTTACGATCTATTCATTCAATATTTCCCTTTTTAGAGGATAAATTATCGCATTTAAATTATGTGTCAGATCTACTAATACCCCATCCCATCCATCTGGAAATCTTGGTTCAAATCCTTCAATGTTGGATCAAAGATGTTCCTTCTTTGCATTTATTGCGATTGTTTTTCCACGAATATCATAATTTGAATAGTCTCTTTACTTCAAAGAAATCCATTTACGTATTTTCAAAAAGAAAGAAAAGATTCTTTTGGTTCCTACATAATTCTTATGTATATGAATGCGAATATCTATTCCTGTTTCTTCGTAAACAGTCTTCTTATTTACGATCAATATCTTCTGGAGTCTTTCTTGAGCGAACACATTTCTATGGAAAAATAGAATATCTTATAGTCGTGTGTTGTAATTCTTTTCAGAGGATCCTATGGTTCCTCAAGGATACTTTCATACATTATGTTCGATATCAAGGAAAAGCAATTCTGGCTTCAAAAGGAACTCTTATTCTGATGAAAAAATGGGAATTTCATCTTGTGAATTTTTGGCAATCTTATTTTCACTTTTGGTTTCAACCTTATAGGATCCATATAAAGCAATTAACCAACTATTCCTTCTCTTTTCTGGGGTTCTTTTCAAGTGTACTGAAAAATCCTTTGGTAGTAAGAAATCAAATGCTAGAGAATTCATTTCTAATAAATACTCTATCTAAGAAATTAGATACCATAGCCCCAGTTATTTCTCTTATTGGATCATTGTCGAAAGATCGATTTTGTACTGTATTGGGTCATCCTATTAGTAAACCGATCTGGACCGATTTATCGGATTCTGATATTCTTGATCGATTTTGTCGGATATGTAGAAATCTTTGTCGTTATCACAGCGGATCCTCAAAGAAACAGGTTTTGTATCGTATAAAGTATATACTTCGACTTTCGTGTGCTAGAACTTTGGCTCGTAAACATAAAAGTACAGTACGCACTTTTATGCGAAGGTTAGGTTCGGGATTCTTAGAAGAATTCTTTTTTGAAGAAGAACAATCTCTTTCTTTAATCTTCCTCCAAAAAATACCTTTTCTTTTACACGGATTACATAGAGAACGTATTTGGTATTTGGACATTATCCGTATCAATGATCTGGTGGATCATTCATGATTGTTCATGAGACTTTTTCATTTTCATGAAAAAAAAAAGATTCATGAATTTTTATTCTGAAATGCTTATATATCATGATCTATCGTATATATATTCGATTCGTGGTGAAATTCACTGAGTAGTCAAAATTCTTATACTTTCTTCTCGATATTTCATTATTTCTTCTTTTTGATATATACATAGGGAAAGTCGTGTGCAATGAAAACTGCAAGCACGGTTTGGGGAGGGATCTTTTTCTTCTATAGTAACAAAGAAAAATTATCTACTCCATCCGACTAGTTCCGGGTTCGAGTCCCGGGCAACCCATCAACCCATACAAAAGTAAAAAAAAAGAATCTTTATTTTTTTAGTTTTATTTGAACTCTTTATTTTATTTCAAATTGTTCTGATAGTTTTGGTCATTCCTATAGATATTCATTTCGATTGGTTGACATTGGCATAGAAGACATATTATACTGTTAAATAACAAGCCTTTCATTAGCTATCTCATTTCTAGTTATAGCTAATACGTGTGCTTGGGAGTCCTTGAAAATGGAATAAACCAAGATCTTACCATGACTGCAATTTTAGAGAGACGCGAAAGTACAAGCCTATGGGGTCGCTTCTGCAACTGGATTACCAGTACTGAAAACCGTCTTTACATTGGATGGTTTGGTGTTTTGATGATCCCTACTTTATTGACCGCAACTTCTGTATTTATCATTGCCTTCATTGCTGCCCCTCCAGTCGATATTGATGGTATTCGTGAACCTGTTTCTGGATCTCTACTTTATGGAAACAATATTATCTCAGGTGCCATTATTCCTACTTCC